ATTCGTAATTCCATCAATTACTTGTTTATCAAAAAATTGAGTTAGTTCGGCTAATCCTCTTATACACCTAGTGAAAGTTATTTCATAAAAAATGTCTATGTAACCGCGATTATATGACCAATTATATATTACATTTATTATTTTGTCCCAGACAAGTCTTCTAGGACCCGTTTTAACAAAAAAATTGATTAAGTTCAAATTTTGAAAATATGAAAAAGCGGGCCCATATAAAAGAGACGCTATAAATATTCCGAAATAAGCTATACTGACTGAAAAAATTGCATTTCTCACAAATTCATACCAATCAAAAAAATTGTTAGAATTTGAATGTAGCAAGTTTATCGACGGAGTTAACCATTTTGATAATATGTCCAAATATATTCTTCCTTGACCAAAAGGAATTCCTATGGATCCAACAAATAAAGTAAATAAGACCAATACAAAAAGTGGCAATAACATTGTATTGTCCGATTCATAAGGATACGTGGAAGTTTTTTTATTGGGAAAATTTTTAATAGTAATAAGGGGTTGTATCATATTTCTTACATTACCATCAATTGGATATGTTTTTTTTGAAAAAAGGGAACCCCTCTGATTATTATTCATTGTTGATAAATTTTTTTTTTTTTTTATCGCTTTTTGTCCTTTTTTTCCCCATATGGATATTGAATAGAACGCATTATTTTTTTTTCCGCTGTAATTTTTAAAATTAAAATTTAAATGCCCTTCAAAAGTAAGTAAATACATCCGAAACATATAAAATGCAGTTAACCCTGCTGTGAAACAAGCTATTATTGCAAAAATAGGTGAATACAACCAACTATCATTAAGAATTTCGTCTTTGGACCAAAAACAAGCAAGAGGTGGAAAACCACAAAGAGAAAGTGTACCTAATAAAAATGAAGTTTTTGTAATTGGCACATATTTTGTTAAACCGCCCATAAGAGCCATGTTCTGGCTTTTATCCGGAGAATATCCAACAATAGTTTCCATAGAATGAATAATGGATCCAGATCCTAAAAATAATAATGCTTTCGAATAGGCATGAGTGATCAAATGAAATAAAGCAGCCCGATAAGATCCCATGCCTAAAGCTAACATAATATAACCCAATTGAGACATTGTAGAATAGGCTAAACTTCTTTTAATATCTCTTTGAGCAAGAGCCAAAGTAGCTCCTAATAGTATTGTTATTATACCTACCAAAGAAATTATATACATTATGTAAGGTATGACTGTAAAAAGAGGAAGAAGGCGAGCTATAAGAAAAATTCCCGCTGCTACCATAGTAGCAGCGTGTATAAGAGCCGAAATAGGAGTAGGACCCTCCATAGCATCGGGTAACCATACGTGAAGGGGGAATTGCGCAGATTTAGCAACCGCACCAACAAATAATAGGGAAGCACACAAAGTTAGAAATAAGGAATTGGCCCCATTATTATCAATCAAATTTTTGGCTATTTCGAACAAATCCCGAAATTCAAAACTCCCCGTTATCCAATAAAGACCTAAGATTCCTAAAAATAAACCAAAATCCCCTACACGATTAGTTACAAAGGCTTTTTGACAAGCACTTGCCGCAAGGGGGCGTGTGAACCAAAAACCTATTAATAGATACGAACACATTCCAACCAATTCCCAAAAAAAATAAATTTGTATCAAATTTGAACTAGTAACTAATCCCAGCATGGAAGCATTAGAAAAACTCATATAAGAAAAAAATCTCAAATAGCCTGGATCATGAGACATATAATTGTCACTATAAATAAGAACCATTATTCCAACAGTAGTAATTAATATTAACATAATAGAAGTAAGCGGATCTATAAAGTGTCCGAAATCTAAGGAAAAATCATTATTGATGGTCCAAGACCATACATATTGGTAGATAGGACTGCCATTTATTTGCTGAATAGACAGATCGGCTGAAAAAAGCATAACGATACTTAGTAATAAAACACTAGGAAAAGCCCATATGCGCCTAATACTTTTTGTTGCCGCCGGAACAAGGAGAAGGCCCAACCCTATTGCTATAGGAACTGGAAGGGGAATGAAAGGTATGATCCACGCATATTGATATATATGTTCCATAAAAAAATCAAACTTTTTAAAAAAATTGTTTAATTGTTTCCGATTCACCAGCTCTTATAGATTTCGAAAGGAGTAAAAAAAAAAAAACGTAAAAAAATAAAGATATGAAAGGACTCAAATAAATAAGATATTTATGAAGATACAGAATATAATATTAAAAAAACATTTCATTATTACAATAATTTAGAAACATAGAACAAGTAAAAAATGATACAAAAAAAATTGAAGTACTTGATTCCAATATATATTATCCACCAATAACTTAACTCGAAAAACGTAAAACAAGATACCTCGTTGTTATTAGTTATTTTAGTTAATTTATTCGGATTCATTGTGGAACTGTTCGAGTTCCTTATATTTCTTTCAAAAAAACAACTTATGTTTATGGTAAACTATATGATATCCGTTGATTTGTTGATTTGTTACCCGTCACTTCAATTCACACAGAACTGTAATTGTAATAATAAAAAATGGACTTTTTTCAAATAATATTAACAAATTAACCACTAACAGATACTAGTCTCATTCGATTTTTATAATTTTAATTAGATATACTTTCTTGATCAATTACAATTATATAGAAAGGGGTTTAGAGTCTAGTTTTCTTAAATTAGGTAAGGGTTCTGAAACTTTTTGATTTCGTTTTTGAAATTAGATGAAATGTAACATGACGAAAATATACGGAAGTACCAAATGAAACCTTTTTTTTATTATTACCAACGTCAAGCAATTATATTTCTATAGCCTTGGTTGAATCCCATGTATATATATATCCGAATGAAGATATCCGATATATATATCTATATATATATATAGATAGTACTGGCTAGTATAGATCATTCTTTCTTCAAATATTCTTTCATAGTAATAAATTCTATATTTGGAACAATAGATGTCTTACACATTTAACTATAACAATGAACAACTTCTGCATTTTTTAATGGCGGTTCCTAAAAAACGTACTTCTATGTCCAAAAAGCGTATTCGTAAAAATTTTTGGAAAAATAAAGCATATTGGGCATCAATAAAGGCTTTCTCTTTAGCCAAATCACTTTCCACCGGGAAGTCTAAAAGTTTTTTTGTTCGACAAACAAGTAATAAAGTCTTGGAATAATCTTAATAAATATGAACCAATCGATTAGATAATTTAAACTTATCAATATGAGATGGAATTTTCTGTTGTCGTATGTAGATAATAATTTTTCTGTCTACTAGACTTGAAAAAGACTACAAAAAATCAGGCACAAGATACAAATAAAGTTTCATCTTTTCTTTCTATTTATTGGTTTTTTTGTGGGATGGGGATTGTTATTTTCCCCATCGATTCACTTCTCAAACAAAGCATTTTTTTAGTTTTAGGAAGATTTCTTGGGTTTTTTATTCCGAATCGAATATCGAATATATATTATTATTATTCTATGTTTGAAAAGATCCATCAAGATATCTCTATCTATAAAGCACAATCTACATTCCATATGAAAAAATATCTTGATAACTCTATTATTTTTCTAAAATTTTATTTTTTTTTTTAATGAAATAAATATTGATAGAAATTTGAACTCGTTCTTTTGTTATACAAACAGCCCACCAATTGTTTTGACTAATACTTAATTGGTTTAGACTTAATTGGTTTGGTAAATACTAACACGAATTTTAGACACAATGAAAATCCCAGAAATTAAAACTGGATTAAATTAATTAATCAGTTTTGTTTTACAGGCTATCCAACCAAATATTTACAACAATACCTTTTCTTGAGTAATTCAATTGTGATCCATAAAAAATCCTATTTTTTTTATTTCGGATTAATTTAATAAAATATAAAATAAGATAAATGAGAAATAAATCATCAAACAAATAAAAATGGAATGGGGTATAAAAAATGGTAGTTATGAGCATGGATATAAGAACAGAACTATCTAGTTACAACTCTTCAATTCCATAAGAGCTTAAAACGCATGAAAAGCCATTACATTACATTGTTAAAACTAACACTACCCCAACTACAATAAAGGTAATAATTATTGAACGTTCAAATAGAAAAGAAATTTGAACGATACTTTTTAATCTTTTCTTAAAGATATTGCATTGAATTGCCTCCTTCAATCTCGACGATTGAAGATGGATGGGCTATTATGATTTCGAGCAAGCCGCTATGGTGAAATCGGTAGACACGCTGCTCTTAGGAAGCAGTGCTAGAGCATCTCGGTTCGAGTCCGAGTGGCGGCATCTTATCAAAAAATACTAGTAAAAAAAAAAGACTAGAATAACTCCTATAATATATAGAATGAAATGCCTTAATTTGCATTCCATTGTTGGAGGCCATCTTTATTTTTTTTAGGATTTTTTATGATATTTTTTACTTTAGAACATATATTAACTCACATTTCTTTGTCGATTGTTTCAATTGTAATTTTTATTTATTTTATGAACTTATTATTATTAGTCCACGAAATCGTAGGACTACAAAATTCGTCGGAAAAAGGAATGGCAGCTACCTTTTTATGTATAACAGGATTATTAGTTATTCGGTGGATTTATTCAGGACATTTACCTTTAAGCGATTTATATGAATCATTAATGTTCCTTTCATGGAGTTTCTCCATTATTCATATGGTTCCCTATTTTAGAAACCATAAAAATAATTTACATGCAATAACTGCACCAAGTGCTATTTTTACCCAAGGATTTGCTACTTCGGGTCTTTTAACTGAAATACATCAATCCACAATTTTAGTACCTGCTCTACAATCACAGTGGTTGATGATGCACGTAAGTATGATGGTATTGAGCTATGCAGCTCTTCTGTGTGGATCATTATTATCAGTAGCTCTTCTAGTCATTGCATTTCGAAAAAATATCGATATTTTTTCGAAATATAAAAGAAATTATTTACCAATGGGATCATTTTCTTTTGGCGAAATCCAATACGTGAATAAAATAAGCAATGTTTTACAAAACAATTGTTTTATTTCATTTAGAAATTATCGCAGGTATCAATTAATTCAGCAATTGGATTGTTGGAGTTCTCGTGTCATTAGTCTCGGGTTTATATTTTTAACCATAGGTATTCTTTCGGGAGCAGTATGGGCTAATGAGGCATGGGGATCATATTGGAATTGGGACCCAAAAGAAACTTGGGCATTTATTACTTGGACAATATTCGCAATTTATTTACATACTCGAACAAATGAAAATTTAAAAGGCTCAAATTCTGCAATTGTGGCTTCTATGGGATTTTTTTTTATTTGGATATGCTATTTTGGAGTAAATCTATTAGGAATAGGGCTACATAGTTATGGTTCATTCGCATTAACATCTAGTTGAAGAAAAGAACTTACGAATACAATACACAATACATAGCATATATAACGAAAGTTTGTGTAGTTTTTGAGAACCATTAGAATCAAGTAGTGATTCAAACGGTTCTCAAAAACTACACAAAAGTAAAAGTATCTGATTACAATTAATTCATTTTTACTTTAAAATAAGGAAAAAAACTTATTTAGTTTTCATTGTACATTGTACAACGAACTATAAAAAAATGATTCTTTTTTTACATACGTCTTATTAATGAAAACTATCTATAAAAGTAATTAGATATAATAGTTTCGACCTTATCAATTGATAGTGAGAGAACGAAATCCGGATAAATACCAATACCTATTACGGGTAGAAAGATACAGATTGAAATAAAAAGTTCTCGCGGTCCAGAATCCAAAAATGGAGAATTTTGAGAATTAAATTGCTTGTATCCATAAAACATCTGACGTAACATAGATAATGAATAAATAGGAGTTAATATCATTCCAATTGCCGTTACAAAAGTTATTAGTATTTTTGGCATTAAAAGATATTTTTGACTCGTAATTAGTCCAAAAAAGACTACCAATTCTGCAACAAAACCACTCATTCCAGGCAATGCAAGAGAAGCCATCGAGAAGCTACTGAACATTGTAAATATTTTTGGCATTGGGATAGCTATTCCTCCCATTTCGTCGAGATAAACAAGACGTATTCTATCGTAACTTGTTCCTGCCAAGAAAAAAAGTGCAGCACCAATAAATCCATGAGAGATCATTTGTAAAATGGCCCCATTGAGTCCTGTATCAGTTATGGAACCAATTCCTATAATTATGAAACCCATATGAGATACGGAAGAATAGGCAATTCTCTTTTTTAAATTGCGCTGACCAGAAGATGTTGAAGCTGCATAGATTATTTGAATTGCGCCTACTATCATCAACCAGGGAGAAAATATAGAATGAGCGTGGGGTAATAATTCCATATTTATCCGAACCAATCCATATGCTCCCATTTTTAATAAGATTCCGGCTAAAAGCATACATGTACTGTAATGTGCTTCTCCATGGGTATCTGGTAACCATGTATGTAGGGGTATAATCGGTAATTTGACAGCATAAGCAATAAGAAATCCAAAATAGAATATTATTTCCAACGCTACAGGATACGATTGATTGGCTGATGTTTCAAAATTTAATGTTGGTTCATTGGAACCATATAAACCCATACCTAGAACTCCCATTAAGAGAAAAATGGAACCTCCTGCGGTGTACAAAATAAACTTTGTAGCTGAGTACAAACGTTTCTTCCCTCCCCACATGGATAGAAGTAGATAGACAGGAATTAATTCTAACTCCCACATGATAAAAAAAAGTAAAAGATCTCGAGAAGAAAATGATCCTATTTGACCGCTGTACATTGCTAACATGAGGAAATGGAACAATCTCGAATCTCGAGTAACTGGCCAAGCCGCTAAAGTAGCTAAAGTAGTGATGAATCCCGTGAGTAAAATGGGTCCTATGGAAAGTCCATCGATTCCTAGTCTCCAGTGAAAATCAAAAAAGTTAATCCATTTATAATCCTGTTCTAATTGGATTAATGGGTCGTCCAATTGGAAATAATAACAGAATGCATAGGCCGTTAGAAGTAGTTCTAATAAACATATACAAATAGTATACCACCGAATCACCTTATTTCCTCGATGAGGGAAAAATAAAATAAAAGTACCTGCGAATATCGGCAAAACAACAATTATTGTTAACCAAGGAAAATCATTCGTGGTAAAGACAAGATACACTTTGACCAGAAAAACCCGTGCTCGAAAGAAAATAATAATAATATAATTTATCGAGTACGGGTTTTTGTCGGTAAAGATAAAAAATGGATTCAAGTGGAATTTTCTGAAACGTATCAATAAGCTAGACCCATGCTACGAGTTGTCTCATGCCATAAATAAACCCGGACACTCAAGAAATCTGTTGGACAAGCGGATTCACACCTTTTACAACCTACGCAGTCTTCTGTTCTTGGAGCAGAAGCAATTTGCTTAGCTTTACATCCGTCCCAAGGTATCATTTCTAATACATCTGTGGGGCAGGCTCGTACACATTGAGTACACCCTATACATGTATCATAAATCTTTACTGAATGTGACATTGGATATCTATAATTTTTTTAACATCATAAATTTTCGATCTAGTAAAGTAGTAAATTAATTATATATTGTAGACACCAGACGAATCAATGATTTAGATTTACTAGAATTAATCTACTTTTTGATCTGCTCATGAAAGAAGGCCAAGATACTTTGATTACGTTTTAGCAAAAAGCACCATTATCATTATGTCCCACATACCCATTTAAATTTAATTGGTGGATATTGGATATTCTGTAGATATTCTATATTTTTTTTTATATGATTACCACTATTTATTCAACAAATTAGATTGATTGATACGAGTTGATTTTCTGTTACGATGAATTGATGAAACAATAGCTAATCCAATAGCTGCTTCAGCAGCTGCAATTGCTATAACAAAAATGGAGAAAACATCTCCTTTTAATTGGCGACTATCAAATAAATCAGAAAATGTTACGAAATTTATATTAACTGCATTCAGTATAAGCTCAAGACACATAAGCGCTCGAACCATATTTCGACTTGTAATCAATCCATAGATACCGATGGATAATAAATAGGCACTCAAAACAAGTACATGTTCGAGCATCATTGACCAACTCCTCGCCAATCTCGATTCATTTCAATATGAACAACAATTCAACCGATTCAATTGACTAAAATAGAATATAATAAAGTACGAAATAAAGGTATTTGGTAATAGATAATAGATCTAACTAAGAGCATTTCCTTTTTCTAATTTTATATATGAACAATAAATAGAAGTTAAAGAAAAGAACAAGTCCTTATTAATTATTTTCATTTTATAGTACTAAATTTTTAGTACTGACGAGCCATAGCAATTGCACCTATCAAGGCAACTAAAAGAATTATCGAAATAAGTTCAAATGGAAGAAAAAAATCTGTTGATAAATGAATCCCAATTTGTTGACCATTATTTATCAAGTCCTGTTCTAAAATCTGGTTTGATCTTGTAGTCCAAATAATCCCGTACCATGACGTATCTGGGATAGTAGTAATTAGTGAAACAAAAATACTTGTACAAACCAGTGAAGTGACTCCATCTCCAACGGTCCAAAGATGGAAATCGTTGTAATATTCTGAACCATTCATGAACATCACAGCAAATACAATTAATACATTTATAGCTCCCACATAAATAAGGAGCTGTGCAGCAGCTACAAAATGGGAGTTCGATGGAATATGAAATAAGGATGTACAAACAAGAACCAATCCCAAGGAAAAGGCAGAAAAAATAGGATTGGTAAGTAATACCACTCCTAGACCGCCCACTATAAGACCCAATCCCAAAAAAACTACAAGAAAATCATGTATTGGTCCAGGTAAATCCATTCTATGTAAAATAAGAGATAAATTAAGTCGAAATTTTTCATGATCCTAGTGACCAAACCAAGAAAAAAGAAGTTACCCTATTTTTTTGCTATGTTCCTAATTGAATTAAATCTAATGGGGTGTGGGTTAGATATACTTATTAATTTAATTGATTAATTGAATGGTTAAATACCATTTCTCTATCCGTTTCTCTATCTGAAAGTTTCGTTATAAATGAAATTTTTCGAAATAACTAAAAAAATAATCGATAAATTAAGAAATCATCACAGATCACATATATATGAATATATTTTCAATCCCTAAAAACCATTATTTTGACCACTCTATAGTTAGGTTTTTTATTTATTGACCAAGCAAAATTAAAGAAGCTTCGCTACTTTAATTTAGATCAAAACTTAATCTTAGAAATTGGTAATTGTTCTTGAATCAAGTGGTTTAGCCACAGATTTTTTGATTTGAGTCGAATTCATAATTGTTCGAATTGTGTAATCTCCAATTACTGACATTGGTAACCGACCCAAAGCAATTTGATTATAATTCAATTCGTGACGATCATAAGTAGAAAGTTCATATTCTTCAGTCATTGATAAACAATTTGTTGGACAATATTCAACACAGTTACCACAAAATATACAGATTCCAAAATCAATACTGTAATTAAGCAATCGTTTCTTTCGAATATCAGTTTCCAATTTCCAATCAACAACAGGGAGATCTATAGGACATACCCGAACACATACTTCACAAGCAATGCATTTATCAAATTCAAAGTGAATTCGACCGCGGAAACGCTCTGATGTGATCAATTTTTCATAAGGATATTGAATAGTTACAGGTAAACGATTCGTATGGGATAAGGTAATCATAAAACTTTGACCGATATACCTTGCAGCCCGTACTGTTTGTTGACCATAATTCATGAACCCAGTTACCATGGGGAACATATCGTGAATATGTATGAATAATTTGATGTTTCTTTCTCTTGTTTGAGAGAAGTTATGAATCTAGAATATCCTGTGCCTTTACAGTGAAAAGAGTTGGGACGAAGTTGTCAATAATAGATTACCTAAAGAAATAGGTAAAAGAAATTTCCACCCAAGATTTAACAGTTGGTCCATTCTCATCCTAGGCAAAGTCCATCTTGTTGTGATAGGAATGAACAGGAACAAATAAGCTTTAGCTAATGTAATAAAGATACCAATTGTCGTTCCAAAGACTCCGCCCACTTCTATTCCGAAAAGCTCAGGAATTAATATGTACGGAATAGAGAGATTCCAGCCACCCAAGTAAAGAACCGTTACAAATAATGAAGAAACTAGTAGATTTAGATAGGAAGCAACGTAAAATAAACCAAATTTTATACCTGAATATTCGGTTTGATAACCTGCTACTAATTCTTCCTCTGCTTCTGGTAAATCAAAAGGTAATCTCTCGCATTCCGCTAGGGAAGAAATTAAAAAAACAGAAAATCCTATAGGTTGGCGCCACAGATTCCAACCCCAAAAACCATATTTTGACTGCGCCTCAACTATATCAACTGTACTTGAACTGTTAGATAATCATAGTCGGTGATAACATCACTATTCCCATCGCTATTGCAAAACCGTACATGAGACTTAAGCTTCATACGGCTCCTCGATGGCCGTGAATAAATCTAAGGACAGGTTCAAATATTATCTCGATATACTTGTCTTTCTTTTAGAGTAGATAGAGTAAAGATACATCGGAGAGTCCAAAATTAGACCAATGCAATTCTGTCTGCTATAAATAACAAAAAAATGCTTCTGAATTGATCTCATCCTTTATTTATTTTTTTTGAAATTGCATTTATTTAGTTCGTTACTGTTCTTCTTTTTCACTCATAAAAAAGTCTATAAAAAAAAAAATAAATAAAGGATTGCTTCGTTCCTTATAGTAATTTGTTTAATCAGTGGGTAGGAGCATACTCTGGATCGGGATCATGGGGAAGTACTGCTTGATCATTTCTACCAACTTAAAGCCCCATTAGGATTCCTTTTATGTTATGCAGAAATATCCCTTTGGATAACTTACTTACTTACATTATCTCCATTACTAATCCTTTGTGTACCTTGGTATTCCTAACCGTCCACTTATGTTTGTTCGATCCCCGGTATGGTAATACATACAACAGTAAAAATTCCATACAGTTGATCTTTTGTACCCGCTTCAAACTATGATGACTAATCAACCAATCTTGGGGTAACCCGTTTCTACTGTTTATATTTACGTCTGCTTAACTCTTGTACCTAGGGAATGAGACTCAATCTTTTTACTGCCAATTTCTAAGCTGTTTTGTTTCACTCATATAACTATCTGGTTTAGTCCATCGCCCTGAATGATGAATAAAAAAGGATATCTATTCAATACATTCAACTTTTTTCCTAGAACGAAAATGAAAATAAATAGGTAAAAAAAAGTACATGTCCCAACGAATCGCACGTAGAGATATTGATAACACACATGGAGTTAATGGTATTTCATAACTAATCGATTGAGCAGCAGCTCGTAGACCACCTAAAAAGGAATATTTATTATTCGATCCATATCCTGACATAAGAAGTCCAATAGGAGCAATGCTGGAAATGGCAATCCATAAAAAAACTCCTATACTGAGATCGGCCAAAACAAGGCGATAGCCAAAAGGAATTACTGAATAACTGAGTAAAATAGATATGACCGCTATAGATGGTCCGATACTGAATAAACTAATATCTCCTCGAGATGGGAGAAGATCCTCTTTGAAAAGTAGTTTGGTACCATCTGCTAAAGCTTGAAGAATTCCCAAAGGACCCGCATATTCAGGTCCAATACGTTGTTGTACCCCTGCAGATATTTGTCTTTCTAACCACACAATTACTAGTACCCCTATTATGATTCCGGATACAGGAGTAAAAATAGGAACAAGTAACCATATGAGCCCATAAATCTCTTTTAAGGATTCCGATCTGGAAAAAGAATTGATAGCTTGTACTTTTGTTGTATCAATTATCATTTCAACGATCAACTTCTCCCATAATAATATCTATACTACCTAGTATTGTCATAATATCAGCCAATTTCATTCTTTTAACTAGCTGAGGAAGAATTTGCAAATTGATAAAACCTGGTGGACGAATTTTCCATCTCCATGGAAAAACACTCCGATCTCCTATCAAAAAAATTCCCAATTCTCCCTTTGGGGCTTCTACTCTCACATAAAGTTCTTGTTTAGACAATTCAAAAGTGGGCGAAGGTTTTTTACTAATGAATCGATAATCAAAATCATTCCATTCGGAATCCTTTGTTCTATCAAAGCGCCGTACCTCTAAATTCTCATAGGGCCCTCCCGGAATTCCTTCCAAAGCTTGTTGAATAATTTTTATGGATTCCGTCATTTCATTGATTCGGACTAAATAACGAGCTAACGAATCTCCTTCTTTTTGCCATTGTACTTCCCAATCAAATTCGTCGTAACACTCATAATGATCGACTTTACGAAGATCCCATGGAATTCCAGAAGCTCGTAACATTGGTCCTGATAAACCCCAATTTATTGCTTCCTCTCCACCAATAATGCCCACTCCTTCAACTCGTTCCAAAAAAATGGGATTACGCGTAATAAGCTTTTGATAGTCAGTAACCCCCGTTAAAAAATAATCACAGAAATCTAAACATTTATCTATCCAGCCATAAGGTAGATCAGCAGCAACCCCTCCGATACGGAAATAATTATGCATCATTCGCATACCTGTGGCGGATTCAAATAGGTCATATATCAATTCTCTCTCTCGGAAAATATAGAAGAAAGGAGTCTGCGCACCTATATCTGCCATAAAAGGGCCAAGCCATAACAAATGAGAAGCTATACGACTCAGTTCTAGCATAATTACTCTAAGATAGCTCGCTCTTTTCGGTACTTGAATATTTCCCAGCTGTTCTGGTCCATTTACCGTTATTGCCTCTGTAAACATAGTCGCTAAATAATCCCAGCGTGTTACATAAGGAAGATATTGTATAATTGTTCGATTTTCTGCAATTTTTTCCATTCCTCTGTGTAAATAACCCAATACGGGTTCACAGTCAATAACATCTTCCCCGTCTAGAGTAACGATGAGTCGAAGAACACCATGCATTGACGGGTGTTGAGGACCCATATTGACTATCATGAGGTCTTTTCTTGTAGTTGGTATAGTCATATATTTTTTCCCCGATTCATTATTCCAGGAATTGCTGAAAACGAAATGAAGTTCATCAAAATTTAATAAAATAAAATAGAATTTCCAAGTATAATATAAATAAAATAATTAAAAACTATTCGTCAAATTAACTTAACGAGTTTTTGGCTCCCGAATATCCAATTGACTAATTAATTCTTTATAACGTACTCTATTTTTCTTTGACAAATAAGCCAGCAGCCGTTGACGTTTTCCCAGAATTTTCCGTAGACCTCTCTGAGATAAATAGTCTTTTCTGTGCAATTCCAAATGGGAAGTAAGTCTACGTATCTTATTGGTGAAACTGAATACTTGAAATTCAACAGACCCCTTATTTTCTTCTTTTTCTTCTTGCGAACTAACTGAAATGAATAAATTTTTTACCATAAAAAGAACTTTCCTTTTTCTTTATTTTTACAGATATGGATTTTACTGATCAGTAATAATAATGCCAGTTATTTTAATTTGTTATACAAAATAATCTGAATTTACTCATATATACTTCTTTCTTTTTTTTTTTATTAAATTTATCAATACCATTTGATTTTCCATTTTATTCAGATATGGATGGTCGGTACATTTCTACACCCACAAAAATAGGAATTTGAACCCAAGATAAGAAGATTATGACGATTCATTCATAGATATAATTGCTCTAAGCTGAGATAAGATAAGGTCATTGAATCAGTATCATGTACCAGAATGTAATATAACACAAGGCGTGTGTATATTTGGTTGACTTCATATACATACCAGATATGCCACTTGATACATGGAAATGTACCATCAACTCATTTTCAATCGTGGATACATATGTATCCTTGACATACTGAAACGACTGCCATTATTGGTATCAAACCAATAGCGATTCATACAAGCTAAATCTTCTAATCGATAATTGGGCCAAAGAAATAATTTGAACCTAAAAAATGGACTTGTATCTACATCTACATCAAGATGCTTATCCTCATAAAAAAATGGACCGCAGTTCCTTGCATTGTTCCCATTGCAAAATACGTGGTTTCTATCCCCAACATTTAAATTTCTCGAATTTAAACAATTTAGAATTCTCAACTCTCTACGACGTCTAGGAGATAAAATATTTTCAAGAAAAATAAAATCATAATGATTTTCGTCTTTATTCCCAAAAAACTTTTTATGTCGTCGTGCAATGAATTCATTAAGACCATTCTTATGAACATTTCTTTTTTCTTGGCATCTTCGATTTCGATTAGTTTGTTGTTTACTCTTATGCACCCGTGAAATAGCTATAGTTTGGTACATGATAAATTGTCCATCCCAGTTTATGGATAGCCGAGCTGGTTCAATAAAAAATCCCATGTTTTCCAAATTTTCAATAGTTGTAACCCTCGGAATCATCATTACATCCAGGCGCATTTCTTCTCTTTGAATAGAGGATATAGTCATTTCCTTTGGATTTATCAATCTAAGCAGTAGACAATATGCCTTGATATTATTGATTATTGTTTGGCTAAAAGGAGGCTCCCATCTAAATTGAAAAAGAAAATTTCTTTTCAGGAAGAAATATAACTCCTCTGTTGCGGTTTCACTAACTACGTCTTTTTCAATGTCTAATCCCCCATAATAATTTTCGTGAACCTCTTTTTGTTTTTTATTTATACTCCATTTTTTATTAAAAAGAAGTAAATTGATTGGTATGATCCACGGTTGAATCTTATATGCATTATAAAGTAACAAAAATTCTGGGAAAAGTTCCAGGTTCTTTTTATTTTTATCAATTATTTGATAATAATTCGTCCGAGTCTTAGTATTTTTATGAATGTTCGCGTTGGTCCCGATATCTATATTTGTCCATTCCTCAATATCGATCTTTTTTGTAAGACAAAAATTAATAGTTCTCCAATCAAAATATTTTCTATCCGGATTTTTATCCCTATCAATAATATAATCTTCTCCTAGATAATTACTGAGATCTATATCTCCCGGCAAATAAAAAAATTCAGTCTTATATGTATTGTAATTATATTTCTTGTAATTATAGGGAATCCCTCGGGCCTCGTTTACTTGAAAGGGCGATCCATAAATATCTGAACCCTTCTTATCTTCATAATTAATATATTTATTTGATAAAAGATCGTATTTGTATTTTTTTTTTAATTTATCTTTTTGGCTCGTTCTCGTTAATGAATTCACTATATAATTTTTTTGTTTCTCGTAATTAATTAATTGGTCTTTTTCATATGAATCAAAATTTTCTAAGTTTTTATTTTGAACCATAAAACTTTGATTTATTCTATTTCTCCATTTTTCCGATACTAATCTAGACCATCTATTCTGAGATAAATCGTATTGATAGTGATCATTGCCTATTAACCAGCTTTTCCACTCATTCATTTCAAAATCGCGAAGTTTCTTATACCTTGATTTGGAATGAAATATTCTTTGTGTTCCAAAAAAATTTTTTATTCTATCCTTAATAAAAGGGGTTGTTCCGTGATATTGAAATACGGATTTCAAGTGATACTTGTTAATAACTTGGGTTTGTGATAATTTTAAAAATACATATGCCTGTGACAAGGAAGAGAGGTCACAAAAAATTTGTGAATTCTTATTACTAATATTAGAAATTGACTTTTTTATAGTCGAAATAAAATTTTTTGTATTTTTTTTTGTTTCATCAATCCTTTTTTTATCTGTTTCATCATTGTAACTGTATTTATCAGTAATTTTTTTTTTTGATTTAAGTAAATTTTGTATAGTTATTCTGGGAATATTAATGATACGTAAAAAGATATCTATGTATATCCTTTCAATAAAAAATTTCAAAAAATAGTGACATTTACGTATTAGTCGGGCATTTCTTCTTTTTAATATCTGCCAAAAATTTTTCGTCGATTCTAATCTTTTATCATAAAAACTTGTTTCATTAGTACTAATGTTTATATGTGGAGTTTTAAATATGTTTTTCTTGTCTTTTGTGATTTTTTCTATTTTATTTCTGATTGTACTTGTCCTATCAGCTAGATCCTTCATCTTTTTTTCTGTCAGTGAATAATTTGTCCAATCCATGGATCTAATTCGAATGGACGATTCATGAATCATCTGATTCCCTATTATCATTTGTTTTTTATTAATATTTTTATTCGATTCATATATTTCCCTAAATGGAATCGGACTTACTTTTTCTTTTGTAAGCTCTTTCATTATTCTTTTTTTAAATCGAACTTTTTTTATAACCCATCTTGTTTTCTCTTTTGATACCTTTAGAAGCCATTTTGTTCTTTTTTTTATAATTTTTCGAGCTAGAAAACATTTCTTTATAAGTTTTCTAAGTTTTTTTCCAAGTTCTTTAAAAACAGGTTGAAAAAAGGAAGGTTGTTTTATGGGTAAACCAAAAGGTAGTTTAGTTTCCATTCCCCAAACTGTTAAAAAACAAAAATTATACCCTTTCCCGTTGTTTTTCGTTGAATCTCTATGCTGGGATTGTAGCTTAGATCTGTGCCACGGTTTCAGACAGAAAGGAAATAGGATCTTTATCTGAATACCTTTTGTTAACCAATCTTTAGGAAATTCTTTTTCTGATAATTGAACACCACTAAAGGTACATTTAACATGCCTTTCTCGACTCCACTCTTGCCAATCCTCGTACCACTCCGGGGATTGAAATAATAGCATACGTCCAATATTTTTTGCTATTATCAACAAAGGCAATACTATATATTTTCTAAGAATTGCTTGGGTTACTAACAAAGAACTCCTTACTGTTTGCGAAAATATAACACTTTCCCAATTTTCTGCTATTGTCATACGTTCATTCTCTTCTTTTTTTTTATCCTTTTCTTTTTCTTTCGCCTCTTTCTCTTCATAATCCGAAATTTTAAATTCCACACCCTCCCCCATCCAATTCCTAAAAATTTTATTAAGCATTCTGGAGATATCAAAAGAAAAAAAAAAAGTTTTGTCTATGTCTACTCTGTCCAAAAAAAGCGGTGAATGCACATTTGGTTGAAACACTTTCCAAGTAACTGTTTTACGTCTTTGAGCACGCATGGCTCCTTTGATTATATCTCGGCGAAAATCGGATTGTTCCAAATAACGTATAAAAGCTACCTCGTCTTCTGGATTACGATTAATAATAGTATTGTCAATAGTATTCGGATTTTTTTCATTTTCATTAAAAATTACCATACGTTTGGCTTTTCGTGAACGAATAGCACGCTCCGCGGTTAACTCTTCTTCTTCGTCATCCAAATCGTCAATCAATTTGTATGGCCATCGAGGGACCTTTTTATTTATTTCATTTATTAAAATAGATTTTTTTTTAATTGTTTGATCATTGGAATATGTTGTAATTGCATCGAATAAATATTTTGATTGATTTTTTGAATCAATCCTTCCTTGTTCTGAAAGTAAATAA